ATGTGCATGATTTTAATATTATAAATAGAAGCATTTTTGGTGGGCAAATTTAAAACTCGAGGTTTTCCTGTTTCCAAGGGGGGTTTGCAGGATGAATAGGACCTTAGGAGTTTAGGGGGGTAGGGGGGTTTAACGCCTATAAGCCTCTGGGGGTAATAACAGGTATGTTAGGAGAATGAAACACATCTTATGCTCTTGATATCAGTTATGCAATTCTTAAGTAATAGTCCTTATTCATTGATATTCTTTATTGCAGGCAAGGAAATGTTCAACCTTAATATTATATTGTTCCGTTGCACTCTGAAATGTCAAATGAAAGGAAAACAAAAAAAGATACCCTGACCCCTGTGGAGAGAACGCCCGGCATGTGGGGTTATCTCGCCATATGTGTTCCACCATTAACTTATGCCAGCGTCGATGAAAGTATGGGGAAGGGCCAAGCAATGGCCCTGAAATAGGAACCAAATGCCAGGAATAATTCACCGTGTGAAACCCCCACAATTATTGTCCCTCACCTTCAATAAGAGTATGCATTAAGAAATCAACTGATGGTCGGTTCTTACTACATTAAATATTTGTGATGCATGAAATGTTGATTCTTGGTATAACATTGTTTATGAATGGTTTGTTAGGTCTTAAATTACGTTTATTGGATAAGCTTTTCATTGTTATTCTTATTATTATGCTTTGTATATCCCTTCTTTTTTTGTACTTGCTTTTTAGGTATAAAGGAATTATTTGGAATTTTCAGGAATGAATACTTGCATGGTATTAAATGGTTAATATATATGTATGGTGATAATACATATATGTATTATCAAAAAATAATTTAATTAGAATGCTAGCTTTGGGGGTTAGTAGTGAGGGTTGAAGTCCTTCTTTTTTGAGCAGTAGGGGGGATTTTAGCCCCCGGCCTCCGGTTTACAAGACCGGTGCTCTGAGTCTGAGCTACTAGTGCTAGGTTATTTCATTACTTTGTTTTCTAGTCATCCCGTTGTGGGGATTAAGACTAAGAATAATAAAAAGTAGAGGATGGAGGCAATTTGGCCAATAATGGTGTAGGGGTGTTCTACGGGTATTCCTCCGATTCAGGTTAGGATGGCCACGTCGGCAATGAGTGTTCAAAACATGGCTTGTGTGAGGGGTCGGAAGGTGAGGCCTCGTTGTTTGGAGGTGTGCACGAGAGGGAGGGCCATTAGGACAAGGATGGAGGTGACTAGGGCTAAAACTCCCCCTAGTTTATTGGGGATGGACCGAAGGATTGCATAGGCAAATAGGAAGTATCATTCTGGTTTGATGTGGGTGGGGGTGACTAGGGGGTTGGCAGGGGTGAAGTTATCTGGGTCTCCTAGGGCGTTGGGGGAAAATAAAGAAAGTGTGACAAGGGGGATGAGAAGAGCTGCGAAGCCAATGAGGTCTTTGTAGGAAAAGTAGGGGTGGAATGAGATTTTATCTGCGTCTGAGTTTAAGCCAAGGGGGTTGTTGGAGCCAGTTTCATGCAGGAAAATAAGGTGAATTACAGTAGCGGTTGCAATGATAAAGGGTAGGATGAAGTGAAAAGCGAAGAAACGAGTGAGGGTGGCGTGGTCGATTGAGAACCCCCCTCAGACTCATTGGACTAGTGTGTTTCCTACGTAGGGAATGGCGGAGAGGAGGTTTGTAATGACGGTGGCTCCTCAAAAAGATATCTGTCCTCAGGGTAGGACATAGCCTACGAAGGCGGTTGCTATTACTAGGAATAAGAGGATTACTCCCACGTTTCAGGTCTCTTTGTTTAGGTAGGAGCCGTAGTAAAGGCCCCGTCCAATGTGGAGGTAGATGCAAATGAAGAAGAAAGAGGCCCCGTTTGCGTGAAGGCTGCGAATTAGTCAGCCGTAATCTACGTCTCGGCAGATATGTGCTACGGATGAAAAAGCTGTAGCGATGTCGGAGGTGTAGTGTATAGCCAGGAAGAGGCCCGTGAGGATCTGGGCAGCCAAGCAGAGTCCTAGTAGGGATCCGAAGTTTCACCAAGCGGAAATATTTGAAGGAGTTGGGAGGTCGACTAGTGCGTCGTTTGCGATTTTTGTTAGGGGGTGACTTTTGCGTAAGCTTGTCATTCAGGTTCTTGTAGTTGAGTTACAACAGTGGTTTTTCACGCCACAGGTCTTGGTTAAAATCCTGGCAGGAATTATGACGTATGTTATATCTTTGTTTTTATTAGGTTTGGTTCTGGGTTTAGTGGCAGTTGCTTCTAATCCTTCTCCTTATTTTGGTGCCTTGGGTTTGGTGGTGGTAGCAGGCTTTGGGTGTGGGGTGTTGGTTTGACATGGGGGGTCTTTTTTATCTTTAGTGTTGTTTTTAATTTATTTAGGGGGGATATTAGTAGTTTTTGCTTACTCTGCGGCATTAGCTGCGGAGCCTTATCCGGAGGCATTAGGAAGTTGGCCAGTTGTGGTCTCTATATTAATATATTCTGGGGTTGTGGTTTTAGTGTTTGTTGCGTTTTTAGGAGGTGGTGGGGAGTATTCGTGGGGGGTAGTTGATGAGTTGGACTGGCAGGCATTATTTCGTGGGGATGTGGATGGAGTAGCTCTTATGTATTCGTGTGGAGGGGGAGTGCTTATGGTGGGGGCTTGGGTTTTATTACTTACTTTATTTGTTGTGTTGGAGTTGACTCGAGGGCTCAGTCGGGGGGCCTTACGGGCGGTTAGATTAAGTGGGCTAGCGTGGCGAAAGTAAGGGTTAGGAGGAAGAGGGTTATGTAAGTTTTGATTAGGCCTCGTTGGGCGTTGCTGGTGGAAGTGATAAGGGGTTTGTTTAGGTTTGCAATTGCTTTGGGGCCAATTTTTTCTAATCATGTGGTGTCTACAGTTTGGTTGGCGATGGTTTGGCCTAGGATGAGGTTAATTTTAGGGAGGAGGCGGTGGAGAAGGGTTGGGAAGAATCCGAGTATGAGTGAGAAGTGGTGGGGTGAAAAATGGTGAGTAGTAAAGTGATAGGCTGCGAGAGTTGGTAGGGGTTTGACTTGTTTTGTGGTTAAAGAGGCTAGCTCTAGGGCGGTTAGGAGGCCGAGGATGGTTACAATGAGGGCTGCTGCTTTAAGAAGGGGAGGCATGGTTATGATTGGGGTTTTTATTGGTAGGGTGTTTGAGGTAATTAGGAGGCCGGCGATGATGCTGCCTCATGCCAGTCGTTTAATCGGGTTAATGAGAGTTGGGTTGTTTTCATTGATTGGGGAGAGTGAGTTAAAACGGGGGTGGCCTATTGAGACAAAAAATACGATTCGTAGGCTATAGATGGCAGTGAAGGAGGTTGCTAAGAGAGTGAGGACAAGGGCCCAGGCGTTTAGGTAGGAGGTGTTTAGGGCTTCAATAATAGCGTCTTTTGAAAAGAATCCTGCCAGAAAAGGGGTTCCTGTTAGGGCTAGGCTTCCGATAGTCAGGCAGGAAGAGGTGAAGGGGGCGAGGTGATGTATGCCTCCTATTTTTCGGATGTCTTGTTCATCATTTAGGCTGTGGATGATTGAGCCTGAGCAGAGGAATAGTATGGCTTTAAAGAATGCGTGGGTGCAAATGTGGAGGAAAGCTAATTCTGGTTGGTTTAATCCGATGGTCACTATTATTAGGCCGAGTTGGCTGGAGGTGGAAAAAGCGACAATTTTTTTGATGTCGTTTTGGGTTAGTGCGCAGGTGGCGGTAAATAGGGTTGTTAGGGCCCCTAAACATAAGCATAGGGTTAAGGCTGCGGGGTTATTTTCTATTAGGGGGCTTGTTCGAATAAGGAGAAAGATTCCTGCTACAACTATGGTGCTAGAGTGCAGTAGAGCAGAGACTGGTGTGGGACCTTCTATGGCAGAAGGCAGTCAGGGGTGGAGGCCAAATTGAGCTGATTTTCCGGTGGCGGCTAGGATCAGGGCAATTAGAGGAGGTGTTAGGTTTATGTCTTTAGAAGAAAAAAATACTTGTTGGATTTCTCAGGAGTTGAGGTGGGTTGCTATTCAGGCCATGGCAAAGATTAAACCAATGTCTCCGATTCGGTTGTATAAGACTGCTTGTAGGGCAGCTGTGTTGGCATCTGCTCGTGCATATCACCATCCAATTAGCAGAAAGGACATAATGCCAACTCCTTCTCAGCCGATAAAGAGCTGAAACATGTTGTTGGCAGTTACAAGGATGATTATGGCAATAAGGAATATTAGAAGGTATTTAAAGAAGCGGTCAATGGAAGGGTCAGAGTGCATGTATCATGATGCGAATTCAAGAATAGACCAGGTAACGTATAGTGCAACTGGGGTGAAGATAATGGAGTAATGGTCAAATTTAAGGCTAATGCTAATGTCAAATGTAAGGGTGTTTATTCAGTTTCAGTTGGTGATTACAGTTTCTGTTCCCTCGTTGAGGAAGAGGAAGAGGGGGAGGAGGCTAACTAGAAAGGCTATTTTGACTGCTGTTTTTACTTGTTTGGAGGTTCAGTTGGGGGGTGGGGGGCCGGGGAGAAGGGTTGTGAGGATGGGATGTGTGAGTAGGCCGAAGATAACAACTAGGCTTGTGGCTATGAGTGTGGGGGTGGAATACATAGCTTTTACTTGGAGTTGCACCAAGAGTTTTTGGTTCCTAAGACCAACGGATGGGCTATTATCCTTTAAAAGCGGGCGAGTGAGCTCTGGAATTTAACCAAAGGAGCGAAGGTTAGCAGTCTTTACCGCAGTCATGCCTCTCTCGGTGGGCAAGAGGGTTTCAACCTCTGTTTTTAGAATCACAATCTAATGTTTTGTTTAAACTATGTCTACAGACGGCTCAGCCTCAGATTAGCTCAGGCTTTAGAATGAGGAGGAGAAGGGGGAGAAGGTGGAGGGTGATGAGGAGGTGTTCTCGGGTGTGGGAGGGCTCTAGGGTTGAAATGTGGTGGGGGAGAGATCCTCGTTGTGTTATCAGGAATATGTAGAGTGAATATCCGGCAGTGATCAGGGTTCCCAGGCCGGTTAGAACGATGGTTCATCAGGACCAGTTGAATATAGAGGTAATAATCATTAGTTCGCCTATGAGATTGGGGAGGGGAGGTAGGGCAAGGTTGGCTAAGGTGGCAATGAATCATCAAGCTGTTATGAGTGGAAGTGCTATTTGTATTCCTCGGGCTAGTAGTATAGTTCGGCTGTGTGTGCGTTCGTAGTTTGTGTTGGCTAGGCAAAATAGGGCGGAGGAAGTTAGACCGTGGGCAATTATTAGGATAAGGGCCCCGGTAAATCCCCAGGGGGTTTGAATGAGGATTCCTCCTACAACGAGGCCTATGTGGCCTACGGATGAGTAGGCAATGAGCGATTTTAGGTCAGTCTGGCGCATGCAGATGGAGCCTGTTATAATTACACCCCACAGGGCGAGTACAATGAATGGGTAGCTAAGCTCTTTTGTAAGCGGTTCGAGTGTTACGAGGATTCGTATTATGCCATAGCCTCCCAGTTTTAGGAGGACGGCTGCAAGGATTATAGAGCCTGCGATGGGAGCTTCTACGTGGGCTTTTGGTAGTCAGAGGTGGACTCCGTAGAGGGGTATTTTAACTAAAAATGCTAGGATACAACCAGCTCATCAGATCTTGTCTGCGTATGTGTTAAGTTGAGAGGGGGGTGTGTGTAGGAGGGTGAGGAGTGAGAGGGTGCCGTTGGAGTTTTGGAGCAAAAGCAAGGCAACTAGAAGGGGGAGGGAGCCTGCTAGGGTGTAGAATAAAAAATAATTTCCTGCGTTCAGACGTTCCGCTTGGTTTCCTCAGCGTGTAATAAGGATTAGTGTTGGGATTAGGGTGGCTTCAAATATAACATAAAATATAATTATTTCTGTAGAAGCGAAAGCCAGGATAAGGAAGAATTGTAGCGAGGTGAGTAGAGAGATATATATTCGTTGGCGGCTAGCTGGTTCATGTGCTGTGTGGTTTTGGCTGGCTAAAATTATTAAAGGAAGCAGTCAACAAGAAAGAATAAGCAAGGGAGTTGAGAGGGGGTCTGTGGCCAGGTAGGGGCTTAAAAAGGACCATCCTGTTTCTGATGTGTTTTTTAGTCATGTGAGGCTAGCGAGGGCAATTAGTAGGCTGTGGAGAAGGGTGGTGGGCCATAATCATTTAAAGGGGACTAATCAGGTTGTTGGAATAAGCATTATTGTTGGAATTAAGATTTTTAACATTGGAGGAGGTTTAAGCTTTGTAGGTGATCTGACCCGTGTGTGCGTGCCGTGGCTACTATAAGGGCAAGGCCGACCCCTGCCTCACAGGCTGAAAAGGCCAGGAGAAGCATGGGGGCGGAGGAGAGGTTAATTGAGGAGAGTTGGAGGGCTCATAGAGAGAGAGCAATGAATAGGGATAATATTATACCTTCAAGACAGAGAAGGGCGGAGAGGAGGTGGGTTCGGTGGAATGCTAAGCCCGACAGGCCTAGTAGGAAGGCTGAAGAGTATGAAAAGTGGATAGGGGTCATTAGGTTAATTGTGGACTTTAACCAGAAGTTTTTGAGCCGAAATCAAATGTTTTAATTAAACTAATTACCTACTCTGCTCATTCTAGGCCGCCTTGAATTCATTCATAAATTAATCCGAGGGTGAGTAGGATTAAAAGGGCAGTGGCTCAAATGAGTGTTAAAGTGGGGGAAGGGAGTTGGTCTCCTCAGGGCAGGGGGAGGAGGAGGGCAATTTCTAGGTCGAAAAGGAGGAAGAGAATTGCGACTAAGAAAAATCGGAGGGAAAAGGGGAGTCGAGCAGACCCTAAGGGGTCAAATCCGCATTCGTATGGGGAGAGTTTTTGATAGTCAGGTGTTATAAGGGGAAGTCAGAAGGAGACAACGGCTAGGATGAGGGAGAGAATGGTGGTGATGAGTAAGATTACAAGTAGTAAGTTTATTATCTTTCCTTGGGTTTTAACCAAGACCGAGTGATTGGAAGTCACATATACTAATTTAATACTAGAAAGATTATGAGCCTCATCAGTAGATTGAGATGTAGAGGAATAGTCAGACAACGTCTACAAAGTGTCAATATCAGGCAGCTGCTTCAAAGCCAAAGTGGTGCTGAGATGTAAAGTGGTAACGGATTTGGCGGAGTAGGCAGACAGCTAAGAAAGTTGAGCCAATAATGACGTGGAGTCCGTGGAAGCCGGTGGCAACGAAAAAGGTGGAGCCGTATACACCGTCTGCAATTGTGAAGGGGGCTTCGTAGTATTCTATTCCTTGTAGGAGTGTAAAATAGAAGCCTAGAAGAATTGTTAGGGTCAGAGATTGAATGGCTTGTTTTCGTTCACCTTCTATGATGCTGTGGTGGGCTCAAGTGACTGTTACCCCTGAGGCTAGCAGGACCGCTGTGTTGAGCAGGGGGACTTCAAAGGGGTTGAGTGGGACAATTCCAGTGGGGGGTCAGCAGCCCCCGAGTTCTGGGGTGGGAGCCAGGCTTGCATGGTAGAAGGCTCAGAAGAAGCCTAGGAAGAAGAATACTTCTGAGGTAATAAAAAGGATTATGCCGTATCGAAGGCCTTTTTGGACGGGAGGGGTGTGGTGGCCCAGGAATGTTCCTTCTCGTACAATGTCTCGTCATCATTGACACATTGTAAGTAGGAGCAGAATAAGGCCTAGGGTTATTAAGATGAAAGAGTTAAAGTGAAATCAGACTGCAAGGCCTGATGTTAGCAGGAGGGCGGCAACTGCCCCTGTTAGGGGTCATGGGCTGGGGTCCACTATATGATATGCATGTGCTTGATGTGCCATTAGACGTTTTCTTGTAGGTAGAGGCTTAGAAGGAGAACAAATACGTAGGCTTGAATTATTGCTACGGCCACTTCTAGTAGGGTGAGAAGGTATAAAAGGATGGTTGTTAAGATTGCTACTGTTGGTATAAGGGGGAGAAGGGCGAAGGCGGCTATTGCAGTTAGTTGTATGAGTAGATGGCCTGCTGTGAGGTTAGCTGTGAGTCGTACTCCCAGGGCAAGGGGGCGAATGAAGAGACTAATTGTCTCAATAATAATAAGGGCGGGGATTAGGGGGGTAGGGGTGCCTTCTGGTAAGAGATGGCCTAGGGCTGCGGTTGGGCTTTTTCGGAAGCCAATAATGACGGTCATTAATCAAAGGGGGACGGCCAGTGCTAAGTTTATAGAAAGTTGTGTTGTTGGGGTAAATGAGTAGGGAAGAAGACCTAGCATGTTGATGGTAATAATAAAAACTATTAGAGAGGCGAGTATAAGAGCTCATTTGTGCCCTCCTATGTTTAGGGGTGAGAGGAGCTGTTGTGTAAATCGGCCAATAAATCAGCTCTGAAGGGTTAAAAGGCGATTATTTATTCATCGGGAAGTTGGGGCAGGGAAGAGAGTTCATGGGAGAAGTAGGGCAAGGGCAATCAGTGGAATGCCAAGGAGTGTGGGGCTTAGGAACTGGTCAAAAAGGCTTAGTGTCATGGTCAGGTTCAGGGCTCAGTTTTTGGGGTTTGGGTGCTTTTAAAGGAGGGTTCGTTTGGAAAGGTGTGTGCTATAATTTTTGGTAATAAAAAAACGAGGAAGACTAATCATGAGAATACTATGATGGCAAATCAAGGTGAGGGGTTGAGCTGTGGCATACCACTAAGGGTGTTTGGGGGGCACCATTTTTAGCTTAAAAGGCTAATGCTATCTCCATTTTAGCTTCTTAGTGAGGCGTCTTCGAGTATTAAAGTGGATCAGTTTTCGAAATGTTTTAGTGGAACGGCTTCAACTACAATAGGCATAAAGCTGTGGTTTGCACCGCAAATTTCGGAGCATTGGCCGTAGAAGACTCCTGGGCGGGATGCAATAAAGGCTGTTTGGTTTAGACGTCCTGGGACGGCATCCATTTTAATCCCTAGGGCTGGGACGGCTCATGAGTGAAGTACGTCTTCTGCTGAGACCAAAACTCGAATGGGGGAGTCTACGGGAACGACCATGCGGTGGTCGGTTTCTAGCAGGCGAAATTGTCCGGGGGCTAGGTCTTGTGTGGGCACTATGTATGAGTCGAAGTTAAGGTTGTCATAGTCTGTGTATTCGTAGCTTCAGTATCATTGGTGCCCTATGGCTTTAACTGTAAGGTGGGGGTCATTAATTTCGTCTATGAGGTAGAGAATTCGTAGAGAGGGGAGGGCGATTAGGATGAGAATAATAGCAGGGAGGATGGTTCAAATAATTTCAATTTCCTGGGAGTCTAAGATGTATTTGTTGGTTAGTTTAGTGGACGCTATAGCGATAATAATGTAAAGTACTAGTGTGCTGATCAAAAATACAATTATTAAAGCGTGGTCATGGAAGTGAAGAAGTTCTTCTATAACGGGTGAAGCTGCATCTTGAAATCCTAGTTGTGAGGGGTGAGCCATTGGGTAAGACACGCGGGGGTTTAACCCACGACTCTGCCTTGACAAGGCAGTGTAATATTGTTTTACTAGTGTCTTATGAAGAAAGTGACAGAGTGGTTTTGTGGTTGACTTGAAATCAACCTACGGGGGTTCGATTCCTCCCTTTCTGGGCTTCAAGGCTGAACTTGAACAAATGCAGGCTCTTCAAATGTGTGGTAGGGCGGGGGACACCCGTGAAGTCATTCTACATTTGTTATTGTGAGTTCAACTGATTCAACTTCTCGTTTAGCAGCAAAGGCTTCTCAAAGAATGAATAGGAATATAATAACTGCTACAAGGGAGATTAAGGAGCCAATTGATGAGACTGTATTTCAGAGCGTATAGGCGTCTGGGTAGTCTGAGTAACGGCGGGGCATGCCTGCAAGTCCGAGGAAGTGTTGGGGGAAGAAAGTTAGATTTACTCCTACAAATATTACACCGAAGTGAATTTTTGTTCAAGTACTGTGAAGGGTGTAGCCGGAGAACAGGGGAAATCAGTGTACAAAGGCGCCTATGATGGCAAAGACAGCCCCCATGGATAGAACGTAGTGGAAGTGGGCAACTACGTAATAGGTGTCATGTAGAACAATGTCTAGGGAGGAGTTGGCTAGTACGATTCCTGTAAGGCCTCCTACTGTAAAGAGAAAGATGAATCCAAGAGCTCAGAGCATTGGGGTCTCTCATTTAATGGATCCGCCGTGGAGGGTGGCTAGTCAGCTAAATACTTTTACTCCCGTGGGGATAGCAATAATTATTGTAGCAGAGGTAAAGTAGGCTCGGGTATCAACATCCATGCCAACTGTAAACATATGGTGGGCTCATACAATAAAGCCTAATAGGCCAATGGCCATCATGGCTCAAACCATTCCCATGTAACCAAAGGGTTCTTTTTTGCCGGAGTAGTAGGCTACGATATGGGAAATCATTCCGAAACCGGGGAGAATGAGAATATATACTTCTGGGTGGCCAAAGAATCAGAATAAGTGTTGATAAAGAATGGGGTCTCCTCCACCTGCCGGGTCAAAAAAGGTGGTATTTAAATTACGGTCTGTTAGAAGCATTGTGATACCTGCTGCGAGGACTGGGAGGGAGAGCAGAAGAAGGACTGCGGTGACCAGAACGGCTCACACAAACAGGGGTGTCTGGTATTGTGAAATGGCGGGAGGTTTTATGTTAATAATTGTAGTAATGAAGTTAATAGCCCCTAGAATTGAGGAAACCCCTGCAAGATGTAGGGAAAAAATAGTTAGGTCTACGGAGGCCCCTGCGTGTGCTAAGTTTCCAGCCAGTGGGGGGTATACGGTCCATCCTGTCCCGGCCCCGGCCTCTACCCCAGAAGAGGCAAGCAGGAGTAGGAAAGAGGGAGGAAGGAGTCAGAAGCTTATGTTATTTATTCGGGGGAATGCCATGTCTGGGGCTCCAATTATAAGTGGAACTAGTCAGTTTCCGAAGCCACCAATCATAATTGGCATTACTATAAAGAAGATTATTACAAACGCATGGGCTGTGACGATCACATTATAGATTTGGTCATCGCCTAAAAGTGCGCCAGGTTGGCTTAATTCTGCTCGAATGAGAAGGCTTAGGGCTGTTCCCACTATCCCGGCTCAGGCACCAAACACTAGGTAAAGGGTGCCGATGTCTTTGTGATTGGTCGAGAAAAATCAACGTGTAATTACCACAGGTAGGATGGCTGAGTGTTTAGCGGTGGATTGTAGCCCCATGCACAGAGGTTAGATTCCTCTTTCTACCAGGCCTTGGGGTGTTACATGTTAGATTGCAAATCTAAAGAAGCAGACTAACGTCTGCCGGGGCTTTTCCCGTCTTTGCCCCGGCAGACGGGAAAGGTAGATAGATGCTCGTTGGTTTGGGCGCTTAGCTGTTAACTAAGATTTTGTAGGATCGAGGCCTGCCTATCTAGGAAGGCTTTAGCTTAATTAAAGTGTCTGTTTTGCATGCAGGAGATGTGGGGTAGTGTCCCGCAAGTCTTATCAGAGACTGAGAGATTTTCACTCCCACTAAGGGCTTTGAAGGCTCTTGGTCTTGTGTTAAACCTAAGTCTCTTAGAGGTTAAAGAGGTTAAAAAAGGTGGGGGTAAGGGGCAGGAGAAGAATTGAGAGGGTGGCAAGGGTTGCGGTTGGAAGGGTTTGTTGTGTTGTTAGAGTTCGTCAGGGGAGAGCTCCTATGAGGTTATTAGGGGCCAGGGTTGTGGCTATGGCGTATGAAAGGCGCAGGTAGAAGTACAAGCTGAGGAGGGCGCTGAGTGCTGCTAGGGTGGCTGCGGGGGCAAGATCTTGTTTGGTTAGTTCTTGGAGGATTAGTCATTTTGGCATAAAGCCTGTAAGGGGAGGGAGGCCTCCTAGTGATAGGAGGATTAGGGGGGTTAGGGCTGTTATAGTGGGAGCTTTGGTCCAAGTTGTGGCTAAGGAGTTAATAGTTGTGGTTTTATTTAAAATAAAGATGAGGAAGGAGGAGGATGTCATAATGAGGTACATAATAAGGGTTATGAGGGTAAGGGTTGGTGAGAACTGTAGGACTATAATCATTCATCCGAGATGGGCGATGGATGAGTAGGCAAGAATTTTTCGTAGCTGGGTTTGATTTAGTCCTCCTCAGCCTCCTACTAATATAGAGAGCAGTCCGAGAATAGTTAGGAGGGTTGGGTTGTTGGGTTGCAATTGAAGTAGTAGGGCGAAAGGTGCAAGTTTTTGTCATGTGGAGAGGATGAGTCCGGTGGTTAAATCAAGTCCTTGTAGGACCTCTGGGAGTCATGCATGAAGGGGGGCTAGGCCAATTTTTAAGGCGAGGGCAATAATGATAATTGTGGATGGGACGGGGTGGGATATTTGTTGGAGTTCTCATTCTCCTGTGAGTCAGGCGTTGGTTGTACTTGCAAATAGGAGTATTGCAGCTGCAGTGGCTTGTGTGAGGAAGTATTTGGTTGTGGCTTCAACTGCTCGTGGGTGATGATGTTGAGCTATTAAAGGGATGATGGCAAGGGTGTTGATTTCTAGGCCTATTCAGGCAATTAGTCAGTGTGAGCTAGATGCGGTGATTGTAGTGCCTAGGAGTAAGCCAAATAATATGGAGGCTATAACGTAAGGGTTCATTAGTAAAGGAAGGATTTTAACCTACGTTTTTAGGGTATGGGCCTAAAAGCTTAATTTAGCTGACTTTACTAGAAAGTGGTGTAGTGGAAGCACTGAGAGTTTTGATCTCTCCGGGTAGGGTTCAAGTCCCTTCTTTCTAAGGAGCGGGAGGGAATTTAACCCTCATGATTCACTCTATCAAAGTGGCCCTTTACTTCAGGCACAGCTCCGGGTTACATTTGTGGGGGGAGGCCTGCAAATGTAATTGGGAGGGCAAGGTGTCAGATTACAAGTGCTAGTGTGAGGGGGAGGAAGTTTTTTCAAATAAGGTGTATTAGCTGGTCGTATCGGAATCGTGGGTAGGAGGCTCGTACTCATAAGAAAATAAGTGAGAGGAGGGCTGCTTTGGTTATTAGATTAATTGTAGTTAGTTCTGGAAATATTGGGATGTGAGAGGCTCCTAGGAAGAGAGCGGCAGAAAGTGTGTTTATGAAGAGAATGTTAGCGTATTCTGCAAGGAAAAATAAGGCGAAGGGTCCTCCTGCGTATTCAACGTTAAAGCCTGAGACTAGTTCTGACTCTCCCTCTGTTAGGTCGAAAGGGGCTCGGTTTGTTTCTGCCAGGGTAGAGATGTATCATATTGCGGTGAGGGGTCATGCTGGGATGATTAGTCAAATGCTTTCTTGGGCGATACTGAACGCTTGTAGCGTAAAGCTTCCTGTAAAGATAATGAGGGATAAAAGGATTAGGCCAAGACTCACTTCATAAGAAATTGTTTGTGCGACTGCTCGCAGGGCCCCTACTAGGGCGTATTTTGAGTTTGAAGCTCAGCCTGAGCCAAGAATTGAATAGACGGCTAGGCTGGATAAGGCAAGTACGAAAAGAATGGTTAGGTTTAGGTCTAGGACTGGGTATGGGAGGGGTAGGGGGGCTCATAGTGTCATTGCTAGGGTGAGTGCTAGTATTGGGGTTAAAATAAATAGAAAGGGGGAAGATGTAGAGGGTCGGACGGGCTCTTTAATGAAGAGTTTCACTCCATCTGCAATGGGCTGAAGAAGGCCGTAGGGTCCTACAATGTTAGGTCCTTTTCGTAGTTGTATGTATCCAAGAACTTTTCGTTCTATTAATGTAAGGAAGGCAACGGCTAGTAGGACGGGTACGATGAAGGCTAAGGGGTTAATAAGGTGGGTGATAAGTGTTGAAATCATAGTTAAGGAGAGGAGTTGAACCTCTGTAGAAAGGGCTTAGGTCTTTTACATTTACCGGGCTCTGCCACCTTAACAAGTCATGTTCTTTGGCTGGGTTTTGTGCTCTCTTGTCTGTTTTAGTTAATTTCAACAGGTGAGGGTGGGGCGTGCTTTAAGCAGGGGCTCCTCCTTTTCGGTCCTTTCGTACTAGAAAAAGTCACGTCATAGATAGAAACTGACCTGGATTACTCCGGTCTGAACTCAGATCACGTAGGACTTTAATCGTTGAACAAACGAACCCTTAATAGCGGTTGCACCATTAGGATGTCCTGATCCAACATCGAGGTCGTAAACCCTCTTGTCGATATGGGCTCTAAAAGAGGATTGCGCTGTTATCCCTAGGGTAACTCGGTTCGTTGATCGGCTTAGCCGGATCTATTAGGTCAGATTTTCTGTTGCTTAGAGCCGTGGCTCTTGGTTTTAAAAAAGGTATTTTCGTTCCACATGGGGGTTTTTTGTTGCCCCGCGGTCGCCCCAACCAAAAACATTTCAACAGGGGCCACTTAGTTTGTTCTTGTATGATGGGTTGTTTAACGTGGTCTGTTTTGTGTTTAAAGCTCCATAGGGTCTTCTCGTCTTATGTAATTATTCCCGCTTCTGCACGGGAAGATCAATTTCATTGACTTGAAAAAGGAGACAGTTAAGCCCTCGTCGTGCCATTCATACAGGTCTTCATTTAAAAGACAAGTGATTGCGCTACCTTTGCACGGTCAAAATACCGCGGCCGTTGAACATATAGTCACAGGGCAGGCAGGACCTCTTATACGTTGTTTTTGCAAGAGGCGATGTTTTTGGTAAACAGGCGAGGCTTGTGGGTTTGCCGAGTTCCTTCTTTTTCTTTTAGTCTTTCCTGTTAAGCACACCAGTGTGGGGTTAACGGTGTTTTATGGGGGGTTTTCTAGTTATTAAGTTTAGTTCCCATTACCCTCTTTTATTGGGGCCGTTAAATTTCAGTGGGGGTTCGTTCTGATATACACTTATGCCAGGAGGGGGGCGGGCCCCTTATTACTCATATTAGCATAATCTCTTCTATGAGTGCATAGAGAGGCCCGGTAGGGATTAGGGGTTAGGATGGGTTATCAGTATTAGGGGCGGTGTTGTGCTTGAGCTTTAACGCTTTCTTAGGATGGCTGCTTTTAGGCCCACCTAGACACAGGTGCCTTGGTCATTATGATCTTTATCCTCCTAAAAAAGTTGTTTCTTGTGTCAAAGGGGCTGTACCCCCTTTGACTAACTTTTTTGGTTTCTTAAAGTCGGATTGGTTAAAAGGGTTGTGAGTTAAGAAACCAAAAAGCTGAGCTTAAACTCAGTTCTCGGGCAACCAGCTATTACTGGACTCGGTAGGTCTGTCACCTCTACTCAAAGCTCTTTCCACTCTTTTGCCACAGAGACGGATGTGCCCTATATAGGCTGTCTTGGAGTAGCTCATCCAGTTTCGGGGTGTTAGACTAAAGTGCTCTTTGCCTAAATTTTGCTAACTAAATCATGATGCAAAAGGTACGAGGGGTAATCTCTGCTTTTTTATACTTTAATGGGTTATTTCATTTCTCTTTCAGCGTTCCCTTGCGGTACTTTATCTATAGCTCCGTGGTCCTTTTCTATCGTCTATACTAAGGAGGGAAAATGGTTTGTTTTGTTTGATTAGGTGTTTTTGGGGTTATTAATGTTTGGTTGTTGTTTTTTGGGGAGGGCTAGCTTTTAGGTGTCAGGGCAATCCGATTTGCACGGATATCTCCTCGGTGTAAGGGAGGTGCTCTTCTAGTTTAAGCTATGCTCTGGTTTTTCCAAGTGCACCTTCCGGTACACTTACCATGTTACGACTTGCCTCCCCTTTGTGCAGGGCATTTTATTAGTTATAGTTGTAATATAGCTTGGGGAGAGTGACGGGCGGTGTGTGCGCGCTTCATGGCCGGTTTCAGCGAGACACTCTGTTTCTTGCTTACTGCTAAATCCTCCTTCAGGCGGGCGTTTCATCCCACCATTCGTATTCTCTAAATAGAGAATGTAGCCCATTTCTTTCCCCTTCATACGCTACACCTCGACCTGGCGTTTTGGGCTGTGCCAATTTTGCTTACTATTTATCCTTCACAGGGTAGGCTGACGACGGTGGTATATAGGCGGGATGAACAAGAAGGGGTAAGGTCTAACGGGGGGTATCGGTTCTAGAACAGGCTCCTCTAGATGGTTTTAAAGCACCGCCAAGTCCTTTGGGTTTTAAGCTAATGCTCGTAATACCCGGGCGGATGGTGGGTGTAGATAAGCATCGTTGTTTAGGGCTAAGCATAGTGGGGTATCTAATCCCAGTTTGTGTCTTAGCTTTCGTGGGTTCAAGTAGGGTGAGGCCACTTTCGTGGTTGTGCTTCTTGCCTTCGGAAACGTATAACTGCCTTGAAGGAATTCGGCCTCAGTTTTATGTCTTGTACTTTAACCACTCTTTACGCCGAGGACTAACAACTTGGACCTCTCGTATAACCGCGGTGGCTGGCACGAGTTTTACCGGTCCTCTAAACCATAACTAAGTCAAGTTTTCACTTATGGCTCAATGTTTATCACTGCTGGCTTCCCTTGGGGGTGTGGCTGAGCAAGGTGTCGTGGGCTACGGGGTGTGCCTGATACCGGCTCCTAGTTCCCGGGCAGGGTGTGTAGGGCATTCTCACGGGGGTGCGGATACTTGCATGTGTAAATTTGGTTAGAGCTGTTAGTAAAGCCAGGACCAAGCCTTTGTGCCTGCGGGACTTTTTAGGGTCCATCTTAACATCTTCAAGGTTATGCTTTAAACTAAGCTACGCTAGC